AATGTCCCGGCCAGTACTTAAGCAGATCAGGCCGGGAGAATAAACCTTTCGTATAAAATCAAAGAACTAAGATATTCTTTCTATTGAGGAGATCCGTTTTGAGTCATTATCTATATTGAATTCCTGATCAATTGCTTTTTTCTATCTTTTTCTTATTTTTCTTATATTTCTTATACATATTTTTACATATTTTATTATACATAATATATTTATACTATAATAAATATATACCTCTTAGTATAAATATATACCTTTACTTTTATTTTATTTAAATTATTTTATCTAAATATTAAATACTTTGTTTAAGTTTAAATTTTAATAGCTATTTAAAAAATTTCTATTATTTATTAGAATATTTTAGAATATTTCGAATTTCTATTTTAATAATATAATAATATTTTATTTTATTAAAATAGAATAATTTAATAAAATAAATAATAATAATAAAGTTAAATAAGATTAAATAAATAAAAATCAAATGAAAAAAGAAAATAAAGAGAAGAAGGTGGATTTTTATCAATCTTTATTTCACGTGTTACATCACATAACAAATTTTCAATTTGGAATTAGGAGAGATGGCTGAGTGGACTAAAGCGGCGGATTGCTAATCCGTTGTACGAATTATTTGTACCGAGGGTTCGAATCCCTCTCTTTCCGCTTTCTCTGATCACTTGGTATTTTCGAATTCGAAAAGATTCTCATCCCTTGATTTTATCATAGTTAAATGTATGAAACAAATAAGATTATTAAGAATTAATTTTGAAAAAAGCAAAAAAAACTAGAAATTTTTTATTCCTCACGTCCAGGATTGCGTCCTGGATCATTAGATAAGAATCCAAAGATAAAAAGGGAAACAAAGAATATCACTACTGTGTAAACAAAGAGTTTGAGAGTAAGCATTACACAATCTCCAAGATCATTTTTTTTTGAAAAAGGGGAATAGATTGCCTATTTTTTACCACATATACCATTTTTTTTTTGTTTTGACACCCCCAAAAATAAAAAATAAAACGAATTTATTTGTAATAAGATTTTGATTCATTCGTTACCCGAAATTTCTTGTCATATCAACAATTAGGTATTGTGGAGTACCTAATAGTCCATACTCACCGGAAGGCCAGAACGGGGAAAAGGCTGATCCAAATTCATCGCTGCGGTTATTCATTCAATATACAAGAATTTCCATTTTTGAATCGAGGGTTCGTAGTGTAAGACTTATCTGATCTTATCAATTTTTAGAATTTTTTTATCGAATACATCATCAATTTAGCAGAGTATTAAAGATTTCATCGAAAACTTACAGCGGCTTGCCAAACAAAGGCTAAGAGAAAAAAGAGTACAGGTATGACAGGCATAACATCTACGATTGGATTGAAAATGGCATAAGCTTCGGGCAATTTGGCGAAGAAAAAACTACTCGAATAAAGGACAGAATTAAGACAGATACCGATTAAACTAAAGATATTAAGCATAACAAGCATTTCGTTCTTGTGGATTAGATAATTTTGAGTTATTTTTATAAGGGAAAAATGAAAAAGGCAGATCAAGAAATCCTTCTTTTTCTTCGGTTCGGACTTTCCAAAATAAAAAATCCCTCCCCCCATTATCATTCTAAAATGAGAATATAAGGAATTCAACTTTCATACAATATCTTAATTGAATTCTATGTAATGATCAATGAATTTTTTTGATTCTATATCTACATGTCTTGAATCCTAGCAACAAAATATCCCATATGTTTTTGTGTATTTAGGTTGGGATTGACGAATAACCAATACCAATATTAGTGTTGATTAATATCGAATAGAAATCAAAATGGGGCGTGGCCAAGCGGTAAGGCAGCGGGTTTTGGTCCCGTTATTCGGAGGTTCGAATCCTTCCGTCCCAGATCGTTTTTCATGAAACGAAAGATGGGATCACACTGCATTCCACATGAAACAATAATTTGTTAAAGGGAAAAATCTTTTCTTATTAATTTTCAGAATGGTTCTAAGAATCATATCTGAGAATTCGTTTGGTTTCTCACAAACGGAATCAAGTGTCAAATGTGGGTAAAATTGAATATCTTTATTTTCATTCAATTCATATGATAGAATATGGGGTTAAATTAAAAAAATTCGATCCTTGCTGACCTTTATCCGGATAAATACTTATTTATCCGTAGATAGAAATATTATATACCGGTTGAACCAATGACTATTCATGATTTTATATTGAATCAATTCCATACCGCTTTGAAATTTCAATTAGAGGAATGTTATGGTAAAACTTCGTTTGAAACGATGTGGTAGAAAGCAACGTGCGACTTGAAGGACATGGTCGGCTGTGGATTTTTACATCCGCCATCTTCTATAGTAATGAAGATGCTCTTGGCTCGACATAGTTTGTTCTGTTCTGCCCGGAACCTAATTTGTGTTGGGTTATAAGTAAATAGTACATGATGAAGCTCGAGAAGAAAGGATTGATTCATTTTTCAAGGGAAAGAATCTAGGGTTAGTGAAAATCAATAAGTTAGACCAACTCTGTAAGTATATCCTCACTATATATAAATTCTAAATTGAAAGGTTCAAATTCTGAATTTGAAAAGTCAAATTTTCCGAAATTGGTAAAACTATTTCGATGAAAAGTGTATCACAAGGGAATCAATCATTCGTATTCTATTTATATAGAAAGAAATAACAAAAAAAGGTATGTTGCTGCCATTTTGAAAGGAATAAGGATCCCCGAGGTAATGTCTAAACCCAATGATTTCACAAAGCAAGGATAAAGGATTCCGAAACAAGGAAACACTATTTTCAATTGTCTCAACAATTGGATCAGACTGAGGAATAAAAATAGATTCGAAATGAGACAAACAAAAGAGTTTAGAGACGGCTCAATAAATGTCTAAGGATTTTCTTGTCAGAATTACCCAACTTGAGTTATGAGTATGAATGAGATTTCTTCCTTTTTCTGTAAGGAAGAAGAAAAAAGTACTCAATTCAAATTATAGTAAAATTCATGATTTTATGGATCCACTTGCTATTATATACAGAAATTGGAATCATTTTTCTCGAGCCGTATGAGGAAAAAACCTCCTATACGTTTCTAGGGGGGGCATTGTTTATTTACATCTATCCCAATGAGCCATCTATCGAATCGTTGCAATTGATGTTCGATTCCGAAGAGAAGGAAGAGATCTTCGAAAAGTAGGTTTTTACGATCCGATAAAGAATCAAACTTATTTAAATGTTCCTGCTATTCTATATTTCCTTGAAAAAGGTGCTCAACCTACAGGAACTGTTTATGATATTTTAAAGAAGGCAGAATTCTTTAAAGAAAGAACTTTGAGTTAATTAAAGGAAAAAACAAAATTATTAAATAAATAAAATAAAGTAGGGAAGGGTAACTAGTATCTATCCTTGTGTAATTATTTCTATTTACACACCATTTTCCTTTTTCTTGCTTTATTCATATTTTGGTGGGGGAATTGAATTTAACAACAAACAAGGGGTTAAGCTTGCTTATCGTACTTTTATTGATTGAATAAACCGGGGATTTTTTATTTACCTTTTCCTTAATTTTTTCCATTCCAATTTCTTATTTATGTTGTGCCAATCCAACACAAGTCTTTATTTTATTTACTTGATTTACTTTCTCAACATTGCTTTTATATTGACAATGGTGTATCGAACAAATATAATTCGATCGTAGATAAATAGGGCTGTTTATCCCCACCCCATATTGATTTTTTTTGTTTCCTTCACTCAAATGATGGGTTTGCCTTGCTGCATTTACTCTCATACAAGATGTATTTTCTTAGGGAAAATCAAAAAATAATTTGATAAAAAATGGGTGGTCTGTCATAATTTTTACATTTCGATTAGGAATATTTTTAATCCGATCTGCTAATTTTGGTATTTTGTGTTTCTAATTGATCAGAAAATCTTTCTTTTCGATGTGTTGCTAGTTCAATGTTTTGATAGGGTCGTGCAGTGCAATTCAATTGATTTTTATATTTCGATCGTATCTACATATCCTATTTATCCGGGTTGCTAACTCAACGGTAGAGTACTCGGCTTTTAAGTGCGACTATGATCTTTTACACATTTGGGATGAAGCAACGAATTCGTCCAGACTATTGGTATAGTCTATAAGACCACGACTGATCCTCAAGGGTAATGAATGGAAAAAACAGCATGTCGTAATAAAATCAATTTATTATTTTATTAGATTTTCGATTTTATTAATTTATTTAATTTGAAATGAAAGTCAAAGTTAAAGTAGAACTTTGAGTTTATCCTTACCGGATCATTACAGTTCCAAAAGATTGTTTTGATTTTTGGAAGGGGACAAAAGAAATTCACATTTACAGTTGGGTCTAGTGAATAAATGGATAGAGCTCTATGGCTCCAATTCTGGTAAAATAAAAAGCAACGAGCTTATGTTCTTAATTGGAATGATTACCCGATCTAATTAGATGTTAAAAATGAATTAGTGCCTAATGCGGGAAAGAGTGGGTTCTCCTGTGAGTGAACCATTGATTTTTTCTTTTTTTTTTTTCAGAATCCTAATTATTCTTTATTATGGATTGTAGACGGATGTGTAGAAGAAACAGTATATTGATAAAGAGAATTTATTCCAAAGTCAAAAGAGCGATTGGGTTGCAAAAATAAAGGATTTTTTCTCCTGTTGTAATTATAACGAACATAAACCAATTGGATAGAAAAGGAAGGTAAAAAGATCTGTTGGTTGGACTCCCTCTTTCTTTTCCAGGGTATATATTTTTTTCTTACTATACTATATACATAATACAATACATAATACCCTGTTCTGACCATATTGCACTATGTATGTATCATTTGATAAACCAAGAAAAACCTCCTGCCTCTGGCTCAAGTAGAAATGTAAATGGAAGAATTACAAGGATATTTAGAAAAAGATAGATCTCGGCAACAACACTTCCTATATCCGTTTCTTTTTCAGGAGTATATTTATGCGTTTGCTCATGATCATGGTTT